CTGTAGTTTCGATAGAAGGATTCGATTCCTCTACCAATGCAGTCAACTCCATTTGTTAGAACAGCTTCCATTGAGTCTCTGCACCTATCCTTTTTTGATTCTCGCTTTCTGAACCCTTGTTTTCTGAACACAGGATTTGGCTCAGGATTGCCCATTTTTAATTCCAGGGTTTCTCTGAATTTGGAAGTTACCACTTAGTAGGTTTCCATACCAAGGCTCAATCCAATCAAGTCCGTAGCGTCTACCAATTTCGCCATATCCCCCTTATGAGGCCGAGATCTCATTGTGATCCCCCCTCTTATGTTGGAACCCTTGAATTCATTAGATACTGATTACTATATCGAAAAAGTGTCTGCTCCTATTTCTTACCCATCTTCTTTCATCTCTATCGGTGGGCCAGTATTTGGTCCAATCGGAAATGATTCTATCATTGATGTATCTGCAATTCAATATGGATGGATATATCCCACATATACATGTCTCTCTCCCTCTCATTTTTCCCGCGCGATTGGGAATACTGGAACGGTCGATATTCATTCTTCTTTTTTTTCGTCCTATCTCCTCCCTTTCCGAATGAAACCAGAGGAATGTCTCATTATGATCTGAATTGCATTCTTATCTTATCCTTTCCTTAGGACCGATCCGCTCTAATCTAATAGAATTTAGAATTAATAGAATCTGCTATAACTAATATGGATATAGTTATATATAATTATTTCAAATGTAATATTTTGCATTTAAAGAAAAAAAATTCGAAATCAAAGAAATAGAAATTTCTAATAATAAAATTTCTAATCTAATAATAATAGAAAATAGAATAAGAATTAATAGAATGATAATATAAATCACTCGAATTTTCAATAAAAATTCTATATAGTTATAGTTATATTCTAATATAGAAGAATATTCTTATGATATTAATTAATCATTTTTAATGGAATAGAATTCGATTCTTCATTCTATTAATATTAATTATTATATAGTTAAGATTCCGGTAGTTTACCGAATTCCTATGCACTATTTCTGTTATGTGAGCCCGCTTAGCTCAGAGGTTAGAGCATCGCATTTGTAATGCGATGGTCATCGGTTCGATTCCGATAGCCGGCTTTTCTCTATTTGTCCGATTTTTTCCATGATTTATAATGTCTCCTTGAGATCAAGGAATATTGAAAAGACTCCTTCCTTTTTTCTTTTACAAATGTCGGGTCACCGATCTATTATGTCGTGGGAACTTACAACTATGAATAAAAAACTGATTGGAGCAGTGAAATCTCTACAGAACAAATCAAGAAAAGGATCCTTAACTTCCTATATATACAAAATAATCCGGATATTGATACAATTCATCATTCTTCTTTGTAGTACTTCAGTAGATTTATCTTCGTTTATCGTTTAGTTCAGTCTGACTTAGGTTTATTCTGTAAAATGAAATTTCAATAAAATAAATAAAAAAAAGGGGGGGAGTCTTTATGTCTCGTTACCGAGGGCCTCGTTTCAAAAAAATACGCCGTCTGGGAGCTTTACCGGGACTAACTAGTAAAAGACCTAGACCGGGAAGTGATCTTAGAAACCAATCGCGTTCCGGGAAAAGATCTCAATATCGTATTCGTCTAGAAGAAAAACAAAAATTGCGTTTTCATTATGGTCTGACAGAGCGACAATTGCTTAGATATGTTCGTATAGCTGGAAAAGCCAAAGGGTCAACAGGGCAGGTTTTACTACAACTACTTGAGATGCGTTTGGATAACATCCTTTTTCGATTGGGTATGGCTTCGACCATTCCTGGAGCCAGGCAATTAGTTAACCATAGACATATTTTAGTTAATGGTCGTATAGTAGATATCCCAAGTTATCGCTGCAAACCCCGAGATATTATTACTACGAGAGATGAACAAAGATCCAGAGCTTTGATTCAAAATTATATTGATTCATCCCCCCACGAGGAATTGGCAAAACATTTGACTTTTCACTCATCCCAATATAAAGGATTAGTAAATCAAATAATAGATAGTAAATGGATCGGTTTGAAAATCAATGAGTTGCTAGTCGTAGAATATTATTCTCGTCAGACTTGAACCTAACTAAAATAACAAAGCTTCGGACAATTTTGCCCCCCCTTTTTCGCCAAAGTCAAGTAAATAAGGGGTTTGATCCGGATTTTTCTCCCACTCACGTATCACAAATGGATCAGCAGTGAGATTTTCATTCTTTTCCACTCTTTCCGGCATTTTCCATACCACAGTAATTAGGAAGAATCTCTATCAAATAAAGGTCTTACTGTTGGAATAATGGCATCAATTGTTATTTGATACATTGCGGTTGGTAACGTTGGTGAATTAGGTGAAGGTACGGAAAGAGAGGGATTCGAACCCTCGGTAAACAAAAGTCTACATAGCAGTTCCAATGCTACGCCTTGAACCACTCGGCCATCTCTCCTACATAATCTTAGGATTATGACCCAGAAACCGAGTGAATAGCGAGTCATTCATATTATTGCAATACAGGTACGACCGATCAATTAAATTCTAAATAGAAAACTTTTCGTCAAAGAAAGATCTTCCGTAGGCTCGAGGGATAAAAAAAAACTTCTCGAGTTCTCAGAATCCGTAGGAAAAATTCCTTGATTCCTCAACTTAGATAAAATAGTAATAATTGGTATACTACTCAATTTGAATGAAATCCAATCGGATTCAAATATTTCCTATCTATCCCTGTCCAAAAGGGACAATTTGAGTGGAAGGTCCACATCCTTTTTTTTTTAGAATGAGTCTGTTTGTTTTTATGTGATTTCGTACTGTACAATTCCTTTGTTTGTGGGATCATTTTCCCTCGAGGGGGAATGAGAAGAATTATCGAATGGACTGTTAACTATGCCTAGATCTCGGATAAATGGAAATTTTATTGATAAGACCTCTTCAATTGTAGCCAATATCTTATTACGAATAATTCCGACAACTTCAGGAGAAAAGGAGGCATTTACCTATTACAGAGATGGTGCGATTTGATTCTTTTTTTTTTATTTATTTACCGCCCTCAGTCTTATGAGAAAGAGACATGATTCGGGATACAAAGAAAAAAGATTCTTGAAATAAACCTACGCTTGATGAAGGTGAAGTTAGTTTGGAGATAGAACAATTCCTTCTGTCGTGTATCCCCGATTGATGCAGCCTCAGATGCTTCAATTGTCGATTCTAGTATTGAGCAAAAGGTTAACCTATAGGTTCTGTATTGCAGGTCAATACTACTTCACTAGTACCAATAGGCCGCATAGGGGAAGAAGCACTACACCTAGGAATCAACAACACGAAAACTTTGTTATAAATTCCTCCTTTTCCTTATCGGGATCGGGACTAACAAGAATGGTTGGGACAACAAACATCCATCTCGTTCGTACTTTGGATACCCGTATAACCATCGAAGATCGTTGAAGTGACTAATTCCTGGAAATAGAGGGCGTTGAGGACAAAGAAATTGTTGGAGTTACCATTTCTATCTAGCACCAACACGCTTGGTGTTAAGAAAAGACAGACCTCTTGCAGGAAGGATGGCTAGAGATTTCTTGTAAAAACACCAGCCCCTGTCAGTTCATAATAAAAATAGTTCAATCTTTTTTGATTCCATGGATTATTTCCCTTATTACTATGCACAGAAGGGAGGAGCCGTATGAGATGAAAATCTCACGTACGGTTCTGGAACGGAGATTCTTTGAATAGAATGAACGACCGTAACGGATGTCGGCTCAATCCGAAGGAAATTATGCGGAAGCTTTACAAAATTATTATGAAGCTACGCGACCAGAAATTGATCCCTATGATCGAAGTTATATACTCTATAACATAGGCCTTATCCACACAAGCAACGGAGAACATACGAAGGCTTTGGAATATTATTTCCGGGCACTCGAACGAAACCCATTCTTACCACAAGCTTTTAATAATATGGCTGTGATCTGTCATTACGTGCGACTATCTCCACTATAGAAAGAAGGAAAGAAAGATCAAATCTTCTAGTAAATACTAGAAACAAAATAGGCTTTCTACATATGCATCGTCCAAAGCAACGATTTTTATCAGCTGTAGCAAAGAAAGAGACTTCATACGAGCCGAAATATGAAGAAATAGGTATGGCCTATATACTAGATTCTATGGATAAAGGATCTAATTGATGGAGGAAGCACCGTAAAGATCAATTAGCGAGGTTTGGGAGCCGATACAATAAGAACTGCTTACTTATGTCATGATATGAGATAAAAGTTAGGAATCAACTTATGTAATAGAGTCGATCTACTAAGGTATTGAGCAGCGGTGTAGCATCAGATCCCAAAGATAGTAAGTCCTTTCTTTCTTCTGGAGGAAAGTCCTTTTCAAAGATTCTATATGAATTTCTATATGAAACCGAGATAGTTACCTTTCAGAAAATTCTAACGATAGGGGTAGATACCTATGTTCTTCTGAAGGTGGGAGAAAAGATAAAACTGATTATTGATCAAAATTAGAGTTTGAAACTCATGTAATTAACCTCTTCTGGTTAACCCGAGAAAAAAAATGGGATAGATTTACGAGAAATCTTATTCAGTTAGATATGGTAGATTAAGATGGGACACCAAAAGAATTGATTGCTGAGCCGTATGAGGTAGGAAACTCTCAAGTACGGTTCTAAGGGAAGGAATTGACCCACCTATTCCGGCCGGGGAGAACAGGCCATTCGACAGGGAGATTCTGAAATTGCGGAGGCTTGGTCCGATCAAGCTGCTGAATATTGGAAACAAGCTATAGCGCTTACTCCAGGTAATTATATTGAAGCACATAATTGGTTGAAGATCACAAGGCGGTTCGAATAAGAACACTCTCTTTTTTAATTCATTAACTCTCTTTTTTAATTCATTATAATATTGGATCCATCAATCAAATAAAATAGATCGTTCCTCTGGGAAGAGCCAATCAAGGAATTTCATTATATCCCTTCTAACATCGTTCTATCTCATCTGGTACCTCATAGGG